ATTTCTTAAGAATTGACTTATTGAAATTTCCTATTTCGTATATCGGAAAAAGGAATGGTCGGTCTGATTCAGGATTATTCTCTGATAATGGATCAGATTGTACCAATATCAATCCCTTTTCTTCCACCTATTCCAAAGCAAGAATTCAACAACAAAATCAAGGAACTATTCATACGTTGTTGAATAGAAATAAGGAATGCCAATCGTTGATCATTTTATCATCATCCAATTATTTTCGAATGGTTCCGGTAAAAAATCACAGTGTGATAAAAGAATCAATTCAAAAAAATCCTCCAATTAGGAATTCATTGGGCCCTTTAGGAACATCCCTTTTCATTGCTAATTTTTATTCATTTTATCATTTATTAACTCATAATCAAATATTGATAACTAATTATTTGCAACTTGACAGTTTAAAACAAACGGTTCAAGAAATTCAATATTATTTAATTGATGAAAATGGGAAAATTTATAATCCAGACCTCTCCAATAATAATTTTTTGAATCCATTCCATTTGAATTGGTATTTTCTCGATCATAATTATTGTGAAAAGACATCCACAATAATGAATCTTGGGCAGTTGATTTGTGAAAATGTATGTATAGCCAAAAAAAGACCCCGCCTAAAATCGGGTCAAGTTATACTTATTCAAGTCGACTCTATAGTAATACGATCCGCTAAGCCCTTTTTGGCCACCCCCGGAGCAACTGTTCATGGCCATTATGGGGAAATACTTTACGAAGGACAAACACTAGTTACATTTATTTATGAAAAATCGAGATCTGGTGATATAACGCAGGGTCTTCCAAAAGTGGAACAGGTATTAGAAGTGCGTTCGATCGATTCAATCTCGATGAATCTAGAAAAAAGGGTTGAGGTTTGGAACGAATGTATAACAAGAATTCTTGGAATTCCCTGGGGATTTTTGATTGGTGCTGAACTAACTATAGTGCAAAGCCGTATCTCTTTGGTTAATAAGATACAAAAAGTTTATCGATCTCAGGGGGTGCAGATTCACAATAGACATATAGAAATTATTGTACGTCAAATAACATCAAAGGTTTTGGTTTCAGAAGATGGAATGTCTAATGTTTTTTCACCTGGAGAACTAATTGGATTGTTACGAGCAGAACGAATGGGGCGTGCTTTAGAAGAAGCGATCTGTTACCGAGCCGTCTTATTGGGAATAACAAGAGCATCACTCAATACTCAAAGTTTCATATCTGAGGCGAGTTTTCAAGAAACCGCTCGGGTTTTAGCAAAGGCGGCTCTCCGGGGCCGTATTGATTGGTTGAAGGGTCTGAAAGAAAACGTTGTTTTGGGGGGGATGATACCTGTTGGTACCGGATTTAAAGGATTAGTATACCCTTCAACTTCAAAACAACATAACAACATTCCTTTGGAAACAAAAAAAAAGAATCTATTCGGGGGGGAGGTGCAAGATATTTTGTTACACCACAGAAAATTATTTGACTCGTCCCTTATCAAAGAATTTCCATAATACACTAGAACAATCATTTATAGGATTTAATGACTCCTAAGAGTGGATTCATCCTTTTCATTATCTGGGATCATTTGATTTGGTAATCAAAAAAATATTGAAAAGATAATAATGAATAAAAAGGAATAATGGTTGGGGTTGTCTATCTACGGCCAATCTACGGTAGAAGACAAGGTTCCGTCGGAACAATTTTTTATTTCAGTTCAGGGCTCTCTCTTTTTTTTTCCAAAAAAGAAAGAGGGTGGGGGGAGAAATGACAAGAAGATATTGGAACATCCGTTTGGAAGAGATGATGGAGGCAGGAGTTCATTTTGGCCATGGTACTAGGAAATGGAATCCAAAAATGGCCCCTTATATTTCTGCAAAGCGTAAAGGTATTCATATTATAAATCTTACTAAAACTGCTCGTTTTTTATCAGAAGCTTGTGATTTGATTTTTGATGCGGCAAGTAGGGGAAAACAATTCTTAATTGTTGGTACAAAAAATAAAGCAGCTGATTCAGTAGCGTGGGCTGCAATAAGGGCCCGGTGTCATTATGTTAATAAAAAATGGCTTGGCGGTATGTTAACGAATTGGTCCACTACGGAAACCAGGCTTTATAAGTTCCGGGACTTAAGAATGGAACAAAAAACGGGGAAATTCAATCGTCTTCCGAAAAGAGATGAAGCTATGCTGAAAAGACAATTATCCCGCTTGCAAACATATCTGGGCGGAATTAAATATATGACAGGATTACCCGATATTGTAATCATAGTCGATCAGCACGAAGAATATACGGCCCTGCGAGAGTGTATCACTTTAGGAATTCCAACAATTTGTTTAATCGATACAAATTGTGATCCCGACCTCGCAGATATTTCGATTCCAGCAAATGATGACGCTATATCTTCAATCCGATTAATTCTTAACAAATTAGTATTTGCAATTTGTGAAGGGCGTTCTAGCTATATAAGAAATCCTTGATTAATAATAAGATAAATAACTTACTTCAAGATAAATAACTTACTTCGGAAGTCCCATAGATTTCTGGAATAGCTTTTTCTTTTTCTTAATTTCAAAAAGAAAGAAAAAGAACTGGGGATCTACTTATTTGATGGGCTGGTTAAGAGATTATTTATGGTTAAACTCTTCACAACTTATCAATGGATATAACCCTTTTTAGTTTATCCGTCTGGGCATGGATGTTCTTATTTGGGCATCTTGTTTTATTATGTAATTAGTTAGTATTCAAAATATCCGATTCAAGTAGGCAAATAGGTGGTTGAATCAAAATAATTCTGTTTAAAGTTTGATTTTTTTAGAGGGCAATATGAACGTTCTATCATGTTCCATCAACACACTAAAGGGGTTATATGATATATCCGGTGTGGAAGTAGGCCAACATTTCTATTGGCAAATAGGGGGTTTCCAGGTCCACGGTCAAGTACTTATTACTTCTTGGTTTGTAATTGCTATCTTATTAGGTTCAGCCGCTATAGCTGTTCGTAACCCACAAACTATTCCCACTGGCGGGCAGAATTTCTTCGAATATGTTCTTGAATTCATTCGAGATGTAAGTAAAACGCAAATTGGCGAAGAGTATGGTCCTTGGGTTCCTTTTATTGGAACTATGTTCTTATTTATTTTTGTTTCTAATTGGTCAGGAGCTCTTTTACCTTGGAAAATAATACAATTACCTCATGGAGAGTTAGCCGCACCCACGAATGATATAAATACTACTGTTGCTTTAGCTTTACTTACGTCAGTGGCATATTTCTATGCGGGTCTTAGCAAAAAGGGATTAAGTTATTTCGGGAAATATATTCAGCCAACCCCAATCCTTTTACCAATCAACATCTTAGAAGATTTCACAAAGCCCTTATCACTTAGTTTTCGACTTTTCGGGAATATCTTAGCTGATGAATTAGTTGTTGTTGTTCTTGTTTCTTTAGTACCTTCAGTGGTTCCTATACCTGTCATGTTCCTTGGATTATTTACAAGTGGTATTCAAGCTCTTATTTTTGCAACTTTAGCTGCGGCGTATATAGGTGAATCCATGGAGGGCCATCATTGAAATAGTTTTTTTTTAGCTTATCCTATATGCGCGTCTCAATATGGTATTTACTTCCTAAATATCCAATTAGGGTATATACCTAGAGTAATATAAAAAAAGTTATGATATTATAGAGACTTGTAAAAAGAAAGGAAAGAGATCTAAAAGATCTTTTTCCTAAACTCTCCCGTCCGTTTAATTTATAAACCTCTCAATGAGTATTCGTTTTATGTTGGTAAGCCTATTCAAACTATTCAAAAAATAATAGTTTAGTTTGAATTTTGCATAAGAATTCTTGTAGTATATGTTTACTATATGTGGTGTTTTTAAATAAATTTAAATTAAATAATAAAGTAATAAAGGGCGAAACAATTCCGGTTTCCGTTTTTTTTGTTCAAAAATGGAATAAAAGCTAATATTTTTTTATAAATAAAAAATTGTCTGAACTTAGATCAATCATCAATCAAATAATTCGATTTCTCTGCAATAATTTGCTTAATTCATTTTTTTCATTTCGCTTGTATCCGTGGGAATAATGATAAAGAAAAGAATTTCTGATTCATCCAATTTTTTTTTGTTAGATAGGTTTAGAGCCAGGTATATGTAATGTAATTGAATGGCTCTAAGTTCACTTTTATAGTTATTTCGATACTTAATTCATGAATCCAATTCAATTTAAGATGAATAACTAGTTTGTTTACGTTATAGAAGAAAAACACGTATATGTGATATTAGATATTGACTTGTTATATATGAGCTAAGGATCTATTTCATTTGTTTTATTATTGTTAAATTTTAAATAGGGATTTCAATAGTCAATAAAAGTTTTCTGTTTCATTATGACTGTGAATTCAATTAATAAACAGATGAAATAAAGAAAGGGTGGAATAATTCCAATAACAGTTCGGAACCAAAAAATGGAAGAAAGCTGTATAGGTTCGCAAGGACTCTGCGGATAGAAACTAAAAAAAACAGAAGTAGTTCTGGCGATTCAACAATCTAATTAGATTACTTCAATTCGAGTTAGTTACTTCGACTGGATGAATCCTAGCGACGTAATAATTAAGTCATAATTCGTTGGTTGATTGTATCATTAACCATTTCTTTTTTTTTGGTACGAGGAACTTATCATGAATCCACTGATTTCTGCCGCTTCTGTTATTGCTGCTGGATTGGCTGTAGGGCTTGCTTCTATCGGACCTGGGGTTGGTCAAGGAACTGCCGCGGGTCAAGCTGTAGAGGGTATCGCGAGACAGCCTGAAGCTGAGGGAAAAATACGAGGCACTTTATTGCTTAGTCTAGCGTTTATGGAAGCTTTAACAATTTATGGGCTGGTTGTAGCATTAGCACTTTTATTTGCGAATCCTTTTGTTTAATCTTAGAAATATGATTTTGTCGTTTGCTTTTTCGAATTATATCCAAATTAAACTCCTACAATTACGTATCTGTTGAGAAAATAACCTAC